ATAAACAAGAGCTAGGTTTCTAGTACGTAAAAGTTGATTATGAAAACTGAACTTACGAAGATGAAGATACTAATTAAGTATTATTGAGATTGAACATTTCCATATGAATAGAAATGCATCTTTCTTCATTTTTTCCTAAACTCTTAAACTCTATTGAATATCGACAATTACATATGAATTTCATATTATTATTTAATGAAAGCTGCCATGGTGAAATTGGTAGACACGCTGCTCTTAGGAAGCAGTGCTAGAGCATCTCGGTTCGAGTCCGAGTGGCGGCATAAATACTAATTCATATTTAAGAATATAGACACAATAGATCTAATAGAATATAAAATATTTTCAAATATTTTATATTCTACTTAATCCACTCCCCGATTTCAATTTATTTTTTTAAAAAGGAATCCTATTTATGATATTTGCGACCTTAGAACATATATTAACTCATATTTCCTTTTCGGTCATCTCAATTGTGATTATAATTCATTTGATGAACTTATTAGTCTATGAAATCGAAGGATTACGTAATTCGTCAGAAAAAGGGATGATAGCTACTTTTTTCTCTATAACAGGGTTTTTAGTTATTCGTTGGAATTCTTCGGGACATTTTCCTTTAAGTAATTTATACGAATCATTAATCTTCCTTTCATGGAGTTTATCCATTATTCATATGATTCCGTATATTGGGAATCATAAAAATGATTTAAGTGCAATAACTGCACCAAGTGCCATTTTTACCCAAGGTTTCGCCACGTCAGGTCTTTCAAATGGAATGCATAAACCCGAAATATTAGTACCTGCTCTACAATCTCAGTGGTTAATGATGCATGTCAGTATGATGCTATTGAGCTATGCAGCTCTTTTATGTGGATCATTATTATCAGTTGCTATTCTAGTTATTACATTTCAAAAAAAAATTGATTTTTTTTTGAAAAACAATAATTTTTTAAGTTTAAGGAAGTCCTTTTTCGTTCAAATATTCCATATGACTAAAAAAAAAGTAAGTGTATTAAAAACTACTTCTTTCCTCTCATTTCAAAATTTTTACAAATATCAATTAATTCAGCGTTTGGATTATTGGAGTTATCGTGTGATTAGTTTAGGATTTACCTTTTTAACCATAGGCATTCTTTCTGGAGCAGTATGGGCTAATGAAACATGGGGTTCGTATTGGAATTGGGACCCTAAGGAAACTTGGGCATTTATTACTTGGACCATATTTGCAATTTATTTACATACTAGAAAAAATTCAAAATTGCAATATAAAGGCATAAATTCGGCAAAAGGCATAAATTCGGCATTTGTAGCTTCTATAGGATTTATCCTAATTTGGATATGCTATTTTGGAATCAATCTATTAGGAATTGGATTCCATAGTTATGGTTCATTCCAATTAATGTCTAATTGAATAAAATAAACTACATAAATAATACATAAAAAAATCGTCTGATACACAATGAAATTTTGTGCAAGTTTTTGAGAACCTTCTCTTTAAAAGGTTCTCAAAAACTTTAGATGTATCTCATTTCAAATTCTAATTCATACTTCCTTTTTTTTCATTGTACGACGAATAATTGTGAAAATAGGAAAGTCAAACAATTCTAAGACTTTCTTTACAATTAATGAAATTTATTTCATTTAATATTGAATCTAAAAAAAAATTAGTCTTTATAAATTTATAAAAATAATTAGATAATGGAACTTGTACCTTGTCAACCGATAACGGGAAAACGAAATCAGGATAATCTAAATTCCTATTACAGATAGAAAGATACAGATCGAAACAAATAGTTCTCGTGGTCCAAAATTAAAAAAAATTCGAGTTTGTAATATTGAATATATTATATCCATAGAAAATCTGACGTAACATAGATGATAAAAATAGGAGTTAATATCATTCCAATTGACATTACAAAAGTAATTAAAATCTTTGTGTTATTAAAATTAAAAGATATTTTTGGCATTGGGATAGATATCCCCCATCTCTTCGAGATAAACAAAACGTATTCCTATCACAACTTGTTTCTGCTAAGGAAAAAAGTGCAATCCACGAAAGAGTATTTATAAAATGACTCCATGAAAGTCCATGCCAGTTATAGAACCATAGAACCACAATCCCTATAATTATGAAATCCATGTGATATACAGAAGAATAAGCAATATGAGAATAAGCAATATGTTTTTTTAAATTGCGTTGATCAAAAGAGGTTGAAGCTGCATAAATGATTTGTATTGTTCCTACTATCACCAACCAGGGAAATATTCTAGAATACAAGTGAGCTAATAATTCCATATTGATCCAAATTAATCCATATACTCCTATCTTTAATAAAATTCTAAAATTACAGTTAAAAACATACATGTACTGTAATGTGCTTAACCATAGGTATCTGGTAACCTGATATGTAGGGATATCATCGGCGATTTGACAGCATAAGCATAAGCAATAAGAAAACCAAAATGGAGTCTTATTTATAACGCTGCAGGATACAATTGATTAGCTAAGTTTTCTAAATATAATGTTGGTTCATTGGAACCATATAAAACCATACCTATAACTCCTATTAAGATATTAAGAGAAAAATGGAACCTCCGGCAGTGCATAAAACAAACTTTGTAATCGATTACAGGCGTTTTTTTCCTCCCCACATGGATAAAAGTAAATAAACAGGAATTAATTCGAATTTCCACATGATGAAAAAAAAGTAAAAAGGTCTCGAGAAGAAAATGATCCTATTTGGCCACTATACATTGCTAACATCAAGAAATAGAAAAAAACATCAAGAAATAGAAAAATCACGAACTGGCCAAGCTGCTAAAGCAGCTAAAGTAGTGATAAATCCTGTCAGTAAAATGGGTCCTATGAAAAGTCCATCGGTTCCCAGTATCCGGTGAAAATGATCCATTTATAATCCTCCTTCCATTGGGTTAATGGATCGTCCAATTGGAAGTGATAACAAAATACATAGCTTATTAGTAATATACATATTGTATACCACTTATAAACCTTATTTCCCTTATGAGGGAAAAAGAGAATTGAAGAACCTGCGAATATGGGCAAAACAAGAAGTATTGTTAGCCAAGGAAAATAACTCGTGATAAAGACAAGATAAAATTAGACCATAAAATCCCGTACTCGGGAGAAGACTAATATATTTTCTTTTCTCAAGTACGGGATTTTGTCGGTAAAGAGGAATCGAATGATTCAAGTGGAATTTTTTGTCACATATCAATACATATCAATAAGAAAGACCCATGCTGCGAGTTGTTTCATGCCATAAATAAACACGGACACTCAAAAAATCCGTTGGACAAGCGGATTCACATCTTTTACAACCTACACAATCTTCGGTTCTTGGCGCAGAAGCAATTTGCTTAGCTTTACATCCGTCCCAAGATATCATTTCCAATACATCCGTGGGACAAGCTCGAACGCATTGAGTACATCCTATACACGTATCATAAATCTTTACTGAATGTGACATTGGGTCTATAAAAATTCCAGTTTTGAACACAAAAGATTTTCGATCTGGTATCTGGTATAAAATAAGAAAATGAAAGAAATAATATATTTTCTATTGTCGACACCAGACGAATCAATGATTTATAAAAATCTTAAGAATCAATAGATTTTTTAATCTGTTTATGAGAAAGAGCCAAGATACTTTGATTTCCATTTCAATAACCATGAAATATGAGAGAATATGAGTTTACGAATTCAATTCATGTTAATTTTACTATATATACTATATATATAATATATAAATAATATATAATTAATATAATTAAATAATATAGAAATATCATTAAGAATATGATGATATATTCTATATAAAATTAATACGTTTGTTATTTTTTTATTAGGTTAGTTATTCTAAATCATAAATCTATATGAAAAAAGAGAAGAAAGAAAATAAATAAGAAAATAATAATAATAGAATATTCTAATTCTATTAGATTCTATTTAGACTATTTTATTAGGATATTTTAAAGGATATTTGAAAATATAATCTTTTAAAAGTCTTATGTTTTGATTTATATTTTGATTTATATGTGAAATATGTGAAAATAGAATAATTATGACTAATTATTCAGCAAATTTGATTGATTGATACGAATTGATTTTCTGTTATGTTACGATGGATCGATGAAACAATAGCTAGCCCAATAGCTGCTTCAGCAGCCGCAATGGCTATAACAAAGATTGAGAAAATTTCTCCTTTTAATTGTCGACTATCAAATATATTGGAAAATGTGACAAGATTTATATTCACCGAATTCAGTATAAGCTCAAGACACATAAGTAAGTGCTTTAACCATACTTTGGCTTGTGATGAGTCCATATAAAATAGATACTGATAGAAAATAAATAAACACTTAGAAAAAGTACATGCTCTAACATCATTGATAAATTCCTCATCTATCTCAATTCATTTCAATAGGAACAAAAATTAAAAAAATTAAACCGATTCTGTTGACTAGAATAGAAGAATTCTATAAATGAGTTCAAAAAGAAGATAAAAATTTGTGGATAAATGAATAACAATTTGTTTAACGTTACTTCTTAAGTCCTGTTCTATAATCTGATTTGCTCTTGTAGTCCGGATTATGACGTATCTGGGATAGTAGTCATTAATGAAAAAAAGGAATATCATTAGATAGATAAAATATCGTTCTTGAACCAAGCAAGGGGTTTTTCTTTTATTTTTTCATTTGATTTGTTGAATTTGAATTGTGTAATATCCAATTATTGATATTGGTAACTGAAGAATTTTGATTCTAATTCAATTCGTGACGATCATAAGTAAAAAGCTCATATTATTCAGTCATTGATAAACAGTTTGTTGGACAATACTCGACACAGTTACCGCAAAATATACAGACACAAAAATAAATATTATAAAGAAAAAAGAAACAGTTGTTTTTTCTTAATATCTTTTTTTTTTCAAAATTCCAATCAAAAATGGTAAGATCTATTGGAATATGCGAACACATACTTCACAAGCAATACATTTATCAAATTCAAAGTGGATTCAATCACGAAAACGCTCTGATGTGATTTATTTTTCATAAGGATATTGAATAGTTACAGGTAAACAATTTGTATGGGATAAGGTAATTATGAAACTTTGTTCAATGTACCTTGCGGCTTGTATTGCTTGTTTGCCATAATTCATGAAACCAGTAATCATAGGTAACATGTTTTAGATATCCATGAATAAATTTATATTTCTTTCTCTTGGATTTGGATAAGATAAAGAATCTTCATTATTGTTTTTTATTAATTTCTTATTCTTATTTCTAGTGAAACAAGTTGAAAATAAGTTGTCAATAATAGGTTACCTAGAGAAATAGGTAAAATAAATTTTCATCCAAGATTTAATAATTGATCCATTCTCATCCTAGGTAAAGTCCATTTTGTTGTGATAGGAATGAACAGAAACAAATAAGCCTTAGTTAATGTGATAAAGATACTAATTGGTATTACAAAAACTCTAAACATTTTATTTATTCCAAAAAGTTCAGTAAGAAATATGTACGGAATAGAAAAATCCCACCCACCTAAGTAAAGAACTTTTATAAAAACTAATAGATTTAGGTAAGAAGCAAGATAAAAGAACCCGTATTTTATACCTGAATATTCGGTTTGATAACCTGCTACCAATTTCTTCTTCTGGTAAATCAAAAAGTAATCTTTCACATTCTGCTAGATAAGACATTAGAAAAACTAGAAATCCTATGGGCTGACGCCAAAGATTCCATTCCCAAAAACCGTATTTGGACTGTGTCTCAATTATATCAACTGTACTTGAACTAATAGATAATTATAAGAATTATAGTCGATGATAATAACATCACTGCTCCCATCGCTATTCCAAAACCGTACATGAGATTACCTCATATGGCTCCTCTATGGTCACAAAGAAATGTAAGGTAAGGACTAGTTTAGTATTCTTTCTCTCCTTGGACCTTAGGTAAATACAATGTAAAGATAAACTGGAGGTTGGAGAGTCTTCAATTTGACCTCTAAAATTCTGTTTACTAGAATAATAAAATAGAATAATAAAAAACACTTCCGAATTGATCTCATCCCTTATAATAATAATTGGATTCTAATGAAAAGAATCAAAAAATCTCTTTGTTCAGCAATAACTTAATCCTTCAATCAAATACTGGTTCTATTCGTAAATAGAAAGAATTGGGCATTAGTGAATGAATCATGATAAGGATTTTCATATGCATATGTTATGAAGAAAGAAATATTTTCTTATTATTAATTCTTTTTTATTATATTATCATATCTTATCATATTGCATTTTATTTGTCTTGTTCCTATTATTCTTTAAAAAAAGGAAAAAATAATATAAAAATAAAAAAAAACAAGGATAATAATAATAAAATCAAAGAAGAAATTCAAAAGGAATTAACGAGTTTTTGGTTCCCGAATATCTAACTGATTTATTAATTTCTTATAACGCACTTGATTTTTTTTTGACAAATAAGTCAATAATCGTTGACGTTTTCCAAGAATTATTTGTAGACCCCTTTGTGATAAAAAATCTCTTTTGTGGAATTCTAAATGTGAAGTAAGTTTCCGTATTTTACTGGTGAAATGGAATACTTGAAATTCAACAGATCCACTATTTTCTTCTTTTTCTTTTTGTGTAATAACTGAGATGAATGAATTTTTGACCATAAATTAAAATTTATATTTTTTTTCTGTGAATTTTACCGATCAGGAAAAATAATAATATTTATTATACCAGTTATTTTTATCTAATATACATCAAAATTGGATTTCATTCATATACTACTTTATTTTTTATTTATGTTTTGTATATTTGTATCAAATATACAAAACATATATGTATTCAGGAAATACAATAATTTCTTTTTACTTAAAAGGATTCCACTCTTCCTAGTGAAGATTTATACACTATGAAATCAGTATCATTGTAGTAGAATATTACACATATTACACAGTATATATGTTTTGATTTTCATCTATCAAATACGTTAATCCACTATAAATTCTTTTTTCATTGAAATTTAATTCATTATGAATTGTGAATACATATGTATTCTTGACATACTGAAACGACTGCTATTATTGGTATCAAACCAATAGCGATTCATACAAGCTACATCTTCTAATCGATAATTGGGCCAAAGAAACAGTTTTAATTTAATAAAATCTTTTCTATCTTTATTAATATTTTTGTTCTCATTGAAAAATTTCTCATATTTCCTTATTTTGTTTTCATTGCAAAATCTTGGATTTCTATCCACAACATTAAAATTTGGGGAATTGAAACAAATTAGAATTCGAAATTCTCTACGACGTCTGGGAGATAGGATATTTTCAGGAACAAGTAAATCATAATGATTTTTTTTGTCTCCACTAAAAAATATGTTGCTGTGTCGTGCAATGTATTTTCCAATCCCCTTTTTATCAATATATCTTTTTTTTGTGTATTTTTTATTTGTTTGGTGTTTCTTATTATCGACCGATGAAATATCCATAGTTTGATATATAATAGATTTTCCGTCCCTTCGTATAGATAGATAATTTGGTTCAATAATAAAAAATCCCTTTCTTATCAATTCTCCAAGAACTAGGTCCTTTTGAATCAACATTTCATCTATATTTATTTCACCTCTTTGAATCGAAGATATAACAATTTCCTTTGGATTTATAAGTCTAAGTAGAAGACAATATACCCTTATATTTTTCATTATTTTATTATTCAAGGTATCAGCCCATCTTAGTTGAAAAAGAAAATATTTTTTCAAAAAGAAATCTAGTTCCATCTCATTCTTGCTCTTATATTGTTTTCTATCTTTTTTTAGTTCTAATCTTGCGTAATCTTCTTCAACCTTAGAATTTCTTAATTCAAGATCTTTTTTTTTATTTTTATTAGATGATTTTTTTGTATTTATTACGTTAATGTTTTTACCTTTTTCATTTATAGAAAAATTCAAAAAGAGTGATTTGATTGGGATGATCCAAGGTTGAATTTTATATACATCAAAAAGTAGTACAAATTCTGGGAAGAACCAAGTTTCTATATTGGATATAGTATCATGATTTGATGCAGTATTATAGAATCTTTTTTGATTGTATGGTTTTATCTCTTTAGTATAAAAAAAATCTTTTTTTCCCATTTTTTTGAAATTAGTAATTTCAGTCTTAGTATTTTTCTGAATCTTGATGCCAATATGTACATTGTTCCAGATCTTAATATTATGTATAAAACAAATAGGAAGAATTCTACAATCAAAATATTTTCTATCCAAAAGATTTGTATTTCTGTCAATTCTATCAATAAGATATCCTTCTTCTAGATAATAATTACTCGGTATACTTACCAATACATAAAATGATTCAGGTTTCGATTTATTAAAATGATATGGAATTCCTTGGTCCTCATTTTTTTCTAATGTTGATCCAGAAGTGTATAAATTAGGAATACTTATGTATTTATATGATAAAAGATCATATCTGTAATGTTTTTTCCATTTGTCTTTTTGACTTATAAATGAATTCGTTGCATAGTCATTTTTTTTCATGGAATAAATGAATTGGTATTCTTTATATAAATCCAATTGACTTGATTCCTTGTTTTTAATCATACGATGTTTATTTATTTTATTATTGCATTCTTTAGTTAATAATCGAGACCTTTTTTTTTGAGGTAAGTCATATTGATAATGACCTTTTAACCAGTTTTTCCATTCGTTCATTACATACGTATGAATTTTCTTATGTCTTGATTGAAAATGAAATATTCCGTAGATCTTAAAATAGTCTTCTAAAATATCCTTAAAAAAAGGATAGCTCCCTTGATATTGAAGTACAGGTCTCAATTGATATTTATTAAGTAATTGGTTTTGTGATATTTTGTAAAAAACATATGCTTGGGATATGGAAGATAAGTTCAAATAAGTATTGGAATCTTTATTACTATTCTTAGTATTATCAGTATTTGAAAACAATTTTATTATAGTCAAAATAAAATTCATTGTATTTTGATTTGTTTCATCAATCCCTTCTTGTTCTTTATTTATTTCATTTTTGTAAATGGGTTTATTAAAAATCTTTTTTGTTGATTCAAAGAAAAGTTGTACATTGATCTTAGAAATGGTAATGGTACATAGCAAAATATCTATGTATATTTTTTCAAGAAATGATTTAATAAAGTAGTGTAATTTACGCATTAATCGGATTTTTTTTTTTTTTAATATTTTCAAAATAGGTCTCTGTGATCCCGATCTTTTATTATCATAAATTAGAACTATTTCTTTTTTTTCCTTGTTTTTTACGGTCCGTTCAATTTGATTATTGATTTTGATTGTTTTATCAGAAATATCTTTAATTCTTCCTTCTATTAATGAATAATTTAACCAATTCATCGTTCGATTTAGAACGGACGATTCACGAAAAATCTTATTATTTCTTTTGAAATCTTTTTTTTTCTTTTCGTTCGGTTCATATACTTTCTCTCTCCTCAATTCAAATGATAAATTTGGATTTAATTTCTCCATTTTTTTCATTATTAGGTTGATAACTTGAACTATTTTGATCACTCCTTTTCTTTTTTCTTTTCTAACTTTTAGAAAGAATTTTATTTTTTTATTGAAAAATTTTATAACTTGTAAAAATCTCTTTTTCACCTTTTTTTTTCTTTTTTGGAGTTCTTTATAAATAGGTTCAAAAAAAAAAGGTTGTTTTCGGGGAAAACCAAAGGGAAGTTCCGCTTCCATTCCCCAGACTGTTAAAAAACAAAAATTTGTTTTTTTCTCTTTTTTCTTAATTATATCTCTATGATGAGATTGTTCTTTAGATTTTCTCCAAGGTTTTAGACGGAAAGGGTATAGAATCTTTATCTGAATACCATTTATTAACCAATCTTGGGGAAATTCTGTTTCTGATAATTGAACACCATTATAGGTGCATTTAATATGCATTTCTCTATTCCATTCTTTAAAATCCTCGCCCCACTCGGGAATTTGGAATAATAACATACGTAAAATATTTTTGACTATTATTAATGAAGGCAATAGAATGTATTTTCTAATAAAAGATTGGGTTACTAACATCAAACCTCTTATTACTTGAGTAAATATAAAGGTATCCCAAGCTTCTGATATTTCTATCTGTTCATTTTTATATTTTTTTTCTTCTTTCTCCTTTTCTTCTTTTGTATCTTCATTTTCAAAATAGGAAATTTTTAATTCTGATTCTTGTTCTCTGCCCATCCAATTTCTCAAAATTAGATTCTTGATTTCATTGATATCAAAAGACGAAAAAAAAGATGTTTTGTCTAGACGATCAAAAAAAAGTGAGGAATGCACATTGACTTGAAAGAGGCCCAAAATAACTGTTTTACGTCTTTGAGCGCGCATGGATCCTTTGATTAGATTGCGACGAAAATCCGATTGTTGTGAGTAACGTATCAAAGTAACCTCTCCCTCTTCCGTTTGATTATAATTTTGATCATTGTTACTAGTATTTTGAAGACTAGAAAGATTATAAATACTAGAAATAGAATTGGTATTCTGATCATTATCATTAAAAATTATCACACGTTTGGCTCTTCTTGAATTAATCCCATAATATTCTTCCTCCAATTCTTCTTCATTTTCTTCTTCTCCCAAATTATCGGATAATTTGTATGACCATCGAGAAACCTTTTTACTTATTTCTTCTAGTCTAATCCCAATAGATTTCTTTTTCATTGTTTTTTGATCTTTTGTACGTGTTGTAATTACATCAAATACAAATTGCAAATATTTTGCTTGACTTTCTAAATCAATTACTTTTTCTACGGAATCATTAAGAAGTAGATTATGAATCTTATTTATAAAAAAAAATTCTACTAAATTTTCTGTATCTTTATAAGTATCCATGATTGCACGTGATTCTAATTCTTTTCTTGTTCCCCTATTTTGTCCTTTGAAAAAAGGATCATATGCTTTTGGAAAACATTTTTTTTTTTTTACATCATCACATAATATGGTTCTTTTTTCAAGTATATCCAGACTAGGGGATCTCTCAGTTTTTTCTATAATTTTGATTCGGCTTATCAATTCATTGTTCAAATTGTACTCTTTTTTTTCATTAGTAGAAATCCAAGAATTATAAATATATTTGTCATATAGTTTCTCTATTATGTACAAAGAAATTCTTTGTTCTAGAATTTTATAAAAAGTTGATAAACTGGGCGGATATGTAAAAGATATTATTTGTCTCCCATCGCTTGTACATGTAAAAAAAAAAAATTGTGACATTTCATTGCGTAAAGCCTTTTCTAATTTATCATTTTTTATATATCGTAATGGACGATTCCATCGTTTATAATTGAAAAAAAAAGTGACAAAAGGTTTTTCAGCCCTTTCAACCCACAATCTTTTCTTTTTCTCTTCTTTCAGTCTTCCCAATTCCCAATTCTCTTGATGGGTCTCCAGATCAGAATATTTGTAAACTGGGCTACCTTGATAGCGTGCCTCTTGAAAGTGAAATTCATCCTTTGTTTTTTTCTTTCCATTAACTCGGATCTCTTCCGTTTCATCTAATTTGTCCATATCCTCCTTTTCTTCCGAACAAAAGGAAGATTTTTCTTCAGTAGATCCCTCTTGTTCCTGTTGAGTCTCCTTCATTTCGTAAGTTGTTTCTACATCGCTTTCTTCCTTTCTTTCTCCCCCTTCTTCCGTTTCTGAGGTTTCTTTCTCTTTCAGTTTCTTAGTGAAAATAGGCGACGGCATTCTGCCTAAATAGTAAACACAGGTGATAAATAATAGAATACTAAAGATTCGAGCCATAGAATTTCTCAATTCTGACACAAGATACTTATTAGATCGATTAGATCGAATAGAAGAATTTTGCCGTATCCAGAATAATACCAATCCAACCCATTTCATGAATAAAATGTGACCAATTAACCAACCAACAAAACTACTTGTGAAAAATAAAATCTTGTTGTTGCATCGAAACATATAAATGTTGACTAATCTGGATAACGTGGAACTTGGTAAAATGAAATGGTTGAATAATTGAAGAATTAGATTATTAAGGAATACACATTGAATGCTGAGATTACGCATTGAATTTCTGGTAGTAGATCCAGAATCAAAAAAGTTTTTATGATTGTTCCAGAATAAATGAAACAAAAGATACGGTAGAACTAGGACAGTTATTGTATGAGGTCTACCCAATGCTAGATGCAGAGGTGCATAATAGATCGATATGAACATCATGAGCTGTCCTGCAATAAAACCAGTTGTTGCTGATACCTCCTTCTCGGTTCCTTCTTCCATAACCCGAGTTCGCAGAAGGAAGATATAAGAGGGCCCTATGGAGAATGTGGTCAGAAATCCATAATAGAGCCCGACCACAACGACCGAATTTATTATCTTCATGCATAAGGATAATGGATTATCTAGTAGAAAAGATTTCAAAATCATCACAAACCTCCCCTTTTTCTTTTCTATTGCAATTT